ATTCTTTTGGAAAGGGTTTGTCAATGTAGTTAACCATTTCGATAATATATCAAAATCTATTACTCCTTGATCAAAAGGAATTCCTATTAATCCAACGACCAAAGTAAATAGTACCAATACAAGCAGAGGAAATAGCACAGTATTTTCCGATTCATGAGGATACATGTAAGTGTATTTATTTTGAAAGTACGTACGAAAGTATTGCATCCGATTTATTACATTATTATAAATTTTATTTTTATATGTATCCTTTGAAAAAAATGAAAAAAAGAATACCTTATTATTAATATTTCTTTTTAAGATTAAGAAAGGTAAATTTTGATTGTCTACTTTAAGCGGTTCTCTCCCCCATACAGATACAGACATTGAACAGAACAAGTTACACTTAGTGCTACTATAATTTTGAAAATGAACACGCAAACAGCCATCAAAAGTAAGTAAATACACTCGAAACATATAAAATGCGGTTAATCCTGCTGTGAAATAAGCTATTATTGCGAAAATTGGTGAATACAACCAACTATCAGTAAGAATTTCATCTTTGGACCAAAAACAAGCAAGAGGTGGAATACCACAAAGAGAAAGTGTACCTAATAAAAACGTGATTCTTGTAACTGGAACATATTTTTTTAAACCACCCATAAGAACCATATTCTGACTTTTATCCGGCGAATATCCAACAACAGGTTCCATTGAATGAATAATAGATCCGGATCCCAAAAACAATAAAGCTTTAGAATAGGCATGAGTGATCAAATGAAATAAAGCAGCTCGATAAGAACCTATACCTAGGGCTAACATAATATAACCCAATTGAGACACTGTCGAATAGGCTAAACTTCTTTTAATGTCTCCTTGAGCAAGAGCCAAAGTAGCTCCTAATAATAGTGTTATTATACCTATTAAAGAAATGAGATTCATTATGTAGGGTATGACTATAAAAAGAGGACGAAGTCGTGCTACAAGAAAAATTCCGGCTGCTACCATAGTAGCAGCATGAATAAGAGCCGAAATGGGAGTAGGTCCCTCCATAGCATCAGGTAACCACACGTGAAGAGGAAATTGTGCGGATTTAGCAACTGCACCAAGAAATAATAAACAGGCACATAAAATAGCAAATTTGAAATTGACCCCATTATTATGGATCAAGTTATTAACTATTTCGAACAAATCTCTAAATTCTAAACTACCTGTTATCCAATAAAAACCTAAGATTCCTAATAATAAACCAAAATCACCTACACGATTAATTACAAAAGCTTTTTGACAAGCACTTGCTGCAATAGGTCGTGTGAACCAAAAACCTATTAATAAATAAGAGCACATTCCCACTAGTTCCCAAAAAATATGAATTTGTATCAAATTGGAACTAGTAACTAATCCCAACATGGAAGTATTGAAAAAACTCATATAAGCAAAAAATCTCAGATATCCCTGATCGTGAGACATATAATTGTCACTATACATAAGAACCATGATTCCAACAGTAGAAATTAGTAATGACATAATAGAAGTAAGTGGATCGATCAAGTATCCGAACTCTAAGGAAAAATCATTATTGATGGCCCAAGAACATAGATATTGATAGATAAAACTTCCATTTATTTGCTGAATAGCCAGATTGGCCGAAAACCCCATAACCATACTTAGCAGTAAAACACTAACAAAAGCCCACATACGACGAATATTTTTTGTTGCTGTCGGAACAAAGAGAAGTCCAAACCCTATTGACATAGTAACTGGAAGTGGAAGAAAGAGTATTATACACGCATATTGATATGTATGTTCCATAAAAAAAGAAATTCGAATTTTTCTCTTATTTTATATTTTAAAAATTGAAAATTTTATTGTTTTCAATTCACCAATTATTGCAAGGAAACAATAAAAAAAAATTACAATCGGTTGGCAAAGCAAATAGCAAATAATATGATCAAATAACTAAGAAAATATTACTGCTCAATTATAAACTTTAACTAAAGTAAAGATAGATACTTAATTAAGATACAAAATATGAAATTTTGAATTATACTACTAGTATATACTAAATTTAAATAAAGAAAAAAGTTACACCAAAACAATATTTGATATTTGATTCGAATATGGATCATATTCGCCATTAATAACTCGACTCAAAAAAATGAAAAACCTAGTTATTTTAGTTAATTTATTTGAAATGTTACGAATTTGATTAATTGGCTTCAAATCTAATAAGTAAAACTTTTGTTTATTAAGATCCAGGGAATCTTTTGTTTAACTACTTTAGTATTAACCAGTGTTAATACGATATGTTATATGATATATATGTATATATTTATATAGTTATATAGGATTTATCTATGATTTATTATTATATATTTGTATGTTATGAAATGTTTTATGAAAATAAAAAAAAACGAAAATAAAACTATTATTGGTGCAATTAAGTATAGATAAAAAGAAAGAACAATCTATTTTTTTTTTTTGAACAATACATGTCTTTCACATAGAACAATAAAAATTAGTAACTTTTTTTTAATGGCAGTTCCAAAAAAACGCACTTCTATATCAAAAAAACGTATTCGTAGAAATATTTGGAAGAAAAGGGGGTATTTAGCTGCAATAAAAGCTTTTTCTTTAGTTAAATCGGTTTCTACTAGGCATTCAAAAAGTTTTTTTGTGCAACAAAAAAATAATAAAGTCCTGGAATAATTTGAATACACACAACACACAAAAATTTAAACTTTTTAAGATGAATGATTCACATTAACTAATCTATTGAACTCTTGCATATTTAGTTAATAATAATTGTTGCGGTATGTGGAATACCAATTCTTTTGTCTTTTGTCTATAGTAATAATTCTGTCTATAGACAAAAGAATTAGCAATAGACAGATGCTACGGGGTTTTAAGTATTATTTTTTCTTTTCATTAGAGTATATATATTTAATTTATGAGATGGTTGTTTTTTTCCTATCAATTGTACTTTTCTCAATAAAAAAATCGAATAAATTGGAAAAAGTACAATTGTAATAGAGATTCAAATTCTTTTGTTATATGCCTAGTCCCAAAATCTAATTGATTTGAGAAATATGTTATCATAAATGTAGAATTATTTACACTATAAGGAATAGTAATATTTAATAATACTAAGTAAGGTATCGAAATTGTTAGAAAAATTTCTTGATTTAATGATGAAATTGTGATACATATGAAATAGTAGGTATAGTTATTTGATTTTGTTCGTTACTAAAATCCATTTTTTTTTTGAATCCATGAAAAAAATCATCAAAAAAAGATAAAAAAAAGACGATTCCATTCTGAGTTCTATATCTCATATGAGAGCAAAACTATCCAGTTCTAACTGTTACGGAAAAACTTTATATTATAGGACGTGAAAATTGATTGTTAAAACTCAACCCTATGACGATAAATCATTGATTGAGCATTCAAATAAAATATATATGTCTAATTTAGACTAGACACGAGTATTTATTCATCGATCCATGTTGAATCGTCGAATCTCGACGATTCAACATGAATCAACTATTATTATTTCAAGTAAGCCAAGCCGCCATGGTGAAATCGGTAGACACGCTGCTCTTAGGAAGCAGTGCTAGAGCATCTCGGTTCGAGTCCGAGTGGCGGCATCCCATAAAAGGCAGAATAGATTCATTCTATAATATATTTAATTCCTGATTTCCATTTGGCAATGGAACCTTTTTTATGATATTTGTGACTTTAGAACATATATTAACTCATATCTCTTTTTCGATCATTTCAATTGTGATTACGATTCATTTGATGACCTTATTAATCCATAAAATTGCAGGATTATGTGATTCGTCGGAAAAAGGGATAATATCCACTTTTTTCTCTATAACAGGATTATTAATTACTCGGTGGATTTATTCGGGGCATTTCCCGTTAAGTAATTTATACGAATCATTAATCTTCCTTTCGTGGAGTTTTTCCATTATTCATATGATTCCCTATCTTAGGAATTATAAAAATGATTTAAGCGTAATAACCGTACCAAGTGTTATTTTTACTCAAGGCTTCGTCACGTCATGTCTTTCAAATGAAATGCGACAATCTGCAATATTAGTACCTGCTCTAAAATCTCAATGGTTAATGATGCACGTAAGTATGATGTTATTGAGCTATGCAACTCTTTTATGCGGATCATTATTATCAGTCGCTCTTTTAGTTATTACATTTCGAAAAAACATGGATATTTTTTGTAAAAGGAAAAATTTATTAATTAAGTCATTTTTCTTTGCTGAGACCGAATATTTGAATAAAAAAAGAGGTGTTTTTAAAAACACTTCTTTTTTTTCATTTCGAAATTATTACAAATATCAATTGACTCAGCGTTTGGATTATTGGACTTATCGTATCATTAGTTTAGGGTTCATTTTTTTAACCATGGGCATACTTTCGGGAGCAGTATGGGCTAATGAGGCATGGGGATCCTATTGGAATTGGGACCCCAAAGAAACTTGGGCATTTATTACTTGGACCATATTCGCGATTTATTCGCATATTAGAATAAATATAAATTTTCAGGGTACCAATCCAGCACTTGTAGCTTCTATAGGATTTCTTATAATTTGGATATGCTATTTTGGGATCAATCTATTAGGAATAGGTCTACATAGTTATGGTTCATTCACATTACAATCTAATTGAATAAATTACATAAACATAAAAAGAATACAAAGGAATACATAAGATAAGAATATCGGGCCATATATAATGAAAGTTTGTGCGAGTTTTGGAGAACTATGGAAGTGGTTCTCCAAAACTCGAGATGTGTCTAATTACAATTTTAATTCACTTTTTTCCATTGTATGGGGAATAAAAAATAGTAAATGAAAACCACAGAATTATAATACTTTCTCATTAATGAAAACTATCTATGAAAATAATTAGATAAAATACCTTCTATCTTATCAACTGCTAGTGAGAAAACGCAATCCGGATAAATACCAATACCTATTATGGGTAAAAAGATACAGATCGAAACAAATAGTTCTCGCGGTCCAGAATCTACAAAAAAGGAGTTTGGGACATTGAATAACTTGTATCCATAGAACATCTGACGTGACATAGACAATAAATAAATAGGAGTTAATATCATTCCAATTGCCATTACAAAAGTAATTAGAATTTTTGGCATTAAAAGATATTTTGGACTGGTAATTATCCCCAAAAATACTACTAATTCGGCAACAAAACCACTCATTCCCGGTAATGCAAGAGAAGCCATCGAGAAACTACTAAACATAGTAAATATTTTTGGCATTGGAAGAGATATCCCACCCATTTCGTCTAGATAAACAAAACGTATTCTATCACAACTCGTTCCCGACAAGAAAAAAAGTGCAGCACCAATAAATCCATGAGAGAGTATTTGTAGAATAGCCCCATTAAGTCCTGTGTCGGTTATAGAACCAATTCCTATAATTATGAAACCCATGTGAGATACGGAGGAGCAGGCTATTCTCTTTTTTAAATTGCGTTGACCGAAAGAGGTTGAAGCTGCATAGATTATTTGTATCGTTCCAACTATCACCAACCAGGGAGAAAATAGAGAATGAGCGTGGGGTAATAATTCCATATTAATTCGAATCAATCCATATGCTCCCATTTTTAATAAGATTCCAGCTAGAAGCATACATGTACTGTAATGTGCTTCTCCGTGGGTATCTGGTAACCATGTATGCAGGGGTATAATCGGCGATTTGACAGCATAAGCAATAAGGAAACCAAAATAGAATATTATTTCCAATGCTACAGGATATGATTGATTAGCTAATCTTTCAAAATCTAATGTTGGTTCATTGGAACCATATAAACCCATACCTAAAACTCCTATTAAGAGAAAAACAGAACCCCCTGCGGTGTACAAAATAAACTTTGTAGCCGAATACAAACGTTTCTTTCCCCCCCACATAGATAGAAGTAAGTAAACAGGAATTAATTCTAACTCCCACATGATGAAAAAAAGTAAAAGGTCTCGAGAAGAAAATAATCCTATTTGACCACTATACATTACTAACATTAGTAAATAGAACAATCGCGAATTTCGAGTAACTGGCCAAGCCGCTAAAGTTGCCAAAGTAGTGATAAATCCTGTTAGTAAAATGGGTCCTATGGAAAGTCCGTCGATTCCCAGTCTCCAGTGAAAATCAAAAATATTTATACATTTAAAATCCTCCTCCAATTGGATTAATTGATCATCCAATTGGAAATGATAACAGAATACATAGGTTGTTAGGAGGAGTTCCATTAAACAAATACAAGTAGTATACCATCGAAAGACCTTATTCCCTTTATGGGGGAGAAAAAAAATGGAAGAAGCTGCAAATATTGGCAAAACGACAATTATTGTTAACCAAGGAAAATAACTCGTGATAAAGACAAGATACGCTTTGACCAGAAAAACCCGTGCTCGGAATAATATATTTTATCGAGTACGGGTTTTTGTCGGTAAAAAGGAATCAAATGATTCAAGTGGAGTTTTTTGTAACGTATCAATAAGATAGACCCATGCTCCGAGTTGTTTCATGCCATAAATAAACACGAACACTCAAAAAATTTGTTGGGCAAGCAGATTCACATCTCTTACAACCTACACAGTCCTCGGTTCTTGGCGCAGAAGCAATTTGTTTAGCTTTACATCCATTCCAAGGTATCATTTCCAATACATCTGTGGGACAGGCTCGTACACATTGAGTACACCCTATACATGTATCATAAATTTTTACTGAATGTGACATTGGGTCTACAAATTCCAGTTTTGAACATAAAACTTTTCGATCTGGTCTGGTAAAATCCATAATAAATGAATCATATATTTATATTATATTATAATATTATAAACACCAGACGAATCAGTGGTTTATCAAATTTTATTAATCCATCTTTAGATGGATTAATATTTCTAAATCTGTTCATAGGAAAGGGCTAAGAAATTCTGACTTTTCACAAACGTGATCATAGCACATGCGAATTCAAATTGGTCAATCAGATCAATATGAATATATTATATAGATAAATTCTAAATTATACAATAAATATTATATATATGTCTTAATATGTCTTTGTCTTTATTTATATGATTATTTATGATTATTGCTACTAATTATTCAACAAGTTGGATTGATTGATACGAGTTGATTTTCTGTTACGGTAGATCGACGAAACAATAGCTAGACCAATAGCTGCTTCAGCAGCTGCAACAGCTATAACAAAGATTGAGAAAATGTCTCCTTTTAATTGTCGACTATCAAATAAATCAGAAAATGTTACGAGATTAATATTAACCGAATTTAGTATAAGATCAAGACACATAAGTGCTCTAACCATGTTTCGACTTGTGATCAATCCATAGATACCGATAGAAAATAAATATACACTCAAAACTAGTACATGTTCGAACATCATTGACTAATTCCTCATCAAATTTCAATATGAACAACAATTCAACTGATTCGCTTGACTAAAATAGAACAATTACAAAAGAAAAGAGGGTATTGGCAATAGATTTAACGAAAACCTTTCTATTTTTTATTTGATTTAGAATTTGAAATTCTAAGTATTTATTATTGACGAGCCATAGTAATTGCACCTATTAAAGAAATTAAAAGAATTATCGAAATAAGTTCAAACGGAAGATAAAAATTTGTTGATAAATGAATCCCAATTTGTTGAACATTACTTATTAGGTCCTGTTCTATAATTTGGTTTGATCTTGTAGTCCAAATAATCCCGTACCATGATGTATCTGGGATAGTAGTAATTAGTGAAAAAAAAATACTTGTACAAACTACTGAAGTGACCCCATCTCCAACGGTCCAAAGATGGGAATCTTTATAATATTCTGAACCACTTATGAACATTACAGCAAATATAATTAAGACATTTATGGCTCCCACATAAATAAGGAGCTGCGCAGCAGCTACAAAATAGGAGTTTGATGAAATATAGAATAAGGATATACAAAAAAGAACCCATCCCAATGAAAAGGCAGAATAAATTAGATTGGTAAGTAATACTACTCCCAAACCCCCTAATATAAGAACTGATCCCAGAAATATTACAAGAATATCATGTATTGGTCCAAGTAAATCCATTATGTATAAAATAAGAGATAAATAAGTCGAAATATTTCATGACCTTACTGAATGATTCAGAAAAAGGGTTACTCTATTTTTTCTTGTATATGAAATGTTTTTTTTTAATTGAATTTAATCTTATTCCTATTTTTATTCGAAAAAGAGTAATTCAAATTATTTATTCCGAAATAAATTATGAGGAAAATGTATTTTCAGATTAAATCAAACAATAATTCTCAATACTAAATGGTTATATTATAGTTAGTATTAAGAGTTACTAATCAACCAAAATGAAAAAAAAAGTTCTATATTAAAACAAAATCTTAGTAATTGGTAATCGTTCTCGAATCAGGTAGTTTATTCTTGTCTATTTTGATTTGAGTCCAATTCAGAACTGTTTGAATTGTGTAATCTCCAATTACTGATATCGGTAACCGTCCCAAAGCAATTTGATTATAATTCAACTCGTGACGATCATAAGTGGAAAGTTCATATTCTTCAGTCATTGATAAACAGTTTGTTGGACAATACTCGACACAGTTACCACAAAATATACAGAATCCAAAATCAATACTGTAATTAAGCAATTGTTTTTTTTTTATATTTTTTTCTAATCTCCAATCAACAACGGGTAGATCTATTGGACATACACGAACACATACTTCACAAGCAATACATTTATCAAATTCAAAGTGAATTCGACCACGAAAACGCTCTGATGCGATTGATTTTTCATAAGGATATTGAATAGTTACAGGTAAACGATTTGTGTGAGATAGGGTAATTATAAAACTTTGACCAATGTACCTTGCAGCTCGTATTGTTTGTTGACCGTAATTTATGAACCCAGTCACCATAGGGAACATATTGTAGATATCCATAAATAAAGTGATGTTTCTTTTTCTTGTTTGAGAAAGGTTAGGAATCTAGAATATCGTTATCATATTCTATTATTTAGAGTGAAACAAGTTGAAAAGAAGTTGTCAATAATAGATTACCTAAAGAGATAGGTAAAAGAAATTTCCATCCAAGATTTAATAGCTGGTCCATTCTCATCCTAGGTAAAGTCCATCTTGTTGTGATAGAAATGAACAGAAACAAATAAGCTTTAACTAATGTAATAAAGATACCAATTGTCATTCCAAAGACTACAACCATTTTATTTTTTACGAAAAGCTCGGGAATGAATATGTATGGAATAAATAAATTCCACCCACCTAAGTAAAGAACTGTTACAAATAATGAAGAAACTAATAAATTTAGGTAAGAAGCAACGTAAAATAAACCGTATTTGATACCTGAATATTCGGTTTGATAACCTGCTACTAATTCCTCTTCTGCTTCTGGTAAATCAAAAGGTAATCTCTCACATTCTGCTAGAGAAGAAATTAGAAAAACTATAAATCCTATAGGTTGACGCCATAGATTCCACCCCCAAAAACCATATTTCGACTGCGCCTCAACTATATCAACTGTACTTAAACTGTTAGATAATCATAGTCGATAATAGCATCACTGTTCCTATCGCTATTCCAAAACCGTACATGAGACCTCAGCTTCATACGGCTCCTCTATGGTTACAAATAAATGTAAGGACCGATTCAGTCAACATCTTTGTAGGTAAATAGAAGAATAAAGATACATCACATAATCCCAAATTAGACCAATGAAATTCCGTCTGCTAGAATAAGAAAAAAAAAACACTTCCGAATTGATCTTATTCTCATCCTTTAGAATTCAAATTTATCAGTAATAACTTAATCCTTTAATAAAATACTTGTTATGTCAATAGATATTAAAGAATTAGAGACTAGTTCATTTCATGAATCATGATAAGAATTCCATATGTATGGATAGAAGAAAAAAATATTTCTTTTTTCTTCATTTTTTTTTATTCTATCTATCTATATATATTTTTATTGTCTGTATTATAGTATGTATTCCATTTCTTTTGTTCCTGTTCTTCTTTCTGAGAAGAAGCTACTTCGAAAAAAGGATTAATTCGTTCTTGATAGTCATTCCCTTAATCAGTGAATAGGAGCATACTCTAGATCGGAATTGTGAGGGAGTACTGCTTGATCATTTCTACCAACTTAAAGCCCTTCTTATGATTCTTTTTATGTGGAAATACCTCTTTTTTCCTACCTAAGTCTATCTCCATTACTAATCTTTTGTGTACCTTAGTGTTTCTAACCGTCCACTATTTTTGATTGATCCCAGGTATGGTAATACATACAAGACAGTAGTGGAAATTCCATACAGTCGATCTTTTGTGCCCGCTTCAAGATATGATAACTAATCAAAGAATCTAATCTTGGGGTAAACTGTTTACACTGCTTATTTTATGTTTACTTCCATTTTATTCTTGTACATAGGGAATGAGATTTTGTCTTCTTACTGCGAATTTAGAGGCTGTTTTCTTTCACTCATATAACTATCTGGTTTAACTCATCAATCCGAATGATAAATAAAAAGGGGAATATCTATTCAATACGTTCAAGCTCTTTTCTTTATTTCGAGTAGAGAAGGAAAAAGTTCATGTTTTAACGAATCACACGTAGAGATATTGATAACACACATAGAGTTAATGGTATTTCATAACTAATAGATTGAGCAGCAGCCCGTAGACCACCCGAAAAGGAATATTTATTATTCGAGCCATATCCTGACATAAGAAGCCCAATAGGGGCAATACTTGAAATGGCGATCCATAAAAAAACACCGATACTGAGATCGGCTAAAACAAGACGATACCCGAAGGGCATTACTAAATAACTTAGTAGAATCGATATAACCGCTATAGACGGTCCAACACTAAACAAACGAATATTACCTCTAGATGGGAAAAGGTCCTCTTTAAAAAGTAGTTTGGCCCCATCCGCTATAGCTTGAAGAATTCCCAGTGGGCCAGCATATTCAGGCCCAATACGTTGTTGTATCGCTGCGGATATTTCTCTTTCTAACCACACAATTACTAGTACCCCTATTATGATTCCTAATATAAGGGACAAAATGAGGATAAACAGCGATATGAGTCCATAGACTTCTTTTACGGATTCCGAACTAGAAAAAGAATTAATAGCTTGCACTTCTGTCATATCAATTATCATTTCAACGATCAACTTCTCCCATAATGATATCTATACTACCTAGTATCGTCATGATATCAGCCAATTTCATTCTTTTAACTAATTGGGGAAGAATTTGCAAATTGATGAAACCGGGTGGACGAATTTTCCATCTCCAAGGGAAAACACTATTATCTCCTATCATATAAATTCCTAATTCTCCTTTTGGGGCTTCTACTCTCATATAAAGTTCTTGTTTCGACAATTCAAAATTGGGTGAAGGTTTTTTACTAATGAATCCATATTCCAAATCATTCCATTCAGAATTTTTTGCTCTATCAAAATCAAAGCGTCGGATTTCCAAATTCTCATAGGGCCCCCCCGGAATCCCTTCTATAGCCTGTTGAATAATTTTTATGGACTCCGTCATTTCACCTATTCGTACTAAATAACGAGCTAATGAATCTCCTTCTTTTTGCCATTGGACTTCCCAATCGAATTCATTGTAACACTCATAATGATCAACTTTACGAAGATCCCATGGTATTCCAGAAGCTCGTAACATGGGTCCTGATAAGCCCCAATTTATTGCTTCCTCCCCACCAATAATGCCCACTCCTTCAACTCGGTCCAAAAAAATGGGATTCCGCGTAATAAGTTTTTCATATTCAGCAACTCTGGTTAAAAAATAATCGCAGAAATCCAAACATTTATCTATCCATCCATAAGGTAGATCAGCAGCTACTCCTCCGATACGGAAATAATTATGCATCATTCGCATACCTGTCGAAGCTTCGAATAAATCATATAGTAATTCCCTCTCTCTGAAAATATAGAAAAAGGGAGTCTGTGCACCAATATCCGCCATAAAAGGTCCAAGCCATAACAAATGAGAAGCTATACGACTCAGTTCTAGCATAATTACTCTTATATAACTCGCTCTTTGAGGTACTTGAACATTTCCCAACTGTTCTGGCGCATTTACCGTTATTGCCTCTGTGAACATAGTAGCTAAATAATCCCAACGTGTTACATAAGGCAGATATTGTATAATTGTTCGGTTTTCTGCTATTTTTTCCATTCCTCTGTGTAAATAGCCCAATATGGGTTCACAGTCAATAACATCTTCACCCTCGAGAGTAACGATCAGTCGAAGAACACCATGCATTGATGGGTGGTGAGGACCCATATTGACTATCATCAAACCCTTTCTTGTATCCGGTACAGTCATATTTTTTCTTCCCCAATTCATTATTTCCTAAATTTCTCAAAATAAGGTTCATTAAAAGGAAAAATCTCATAACTAATAATAAATTCAAAACGAATCTTGAAATTTGAAAATTACTGAATTTTTGGTTCCCGAATATCCAACTGACCAATTAATTTCTTATAACGTACTCCATTTTTCTTTGACAAATAAGTCAGCAGTCGTTGACGTTTTCCCAGAATTTTTCGTAGACCTCTTTGCGATAAAAAATCTTTTTTATGCAATTCTAAATGGGAAGTAAGTCTACGTATCTTATTGGTGAAACCGAATACTTGAAATTCAACAGATCCCTTGTTTTTCTCTTTTTCTTCTTGTGGAATAACTGAGATGAATGAATTTTTGATCATAAATTTTTTTTTCATCTTTTTCTTTCTTTTTCGTGGATTTTACCGATCGGGAAAAATAATAAATTATTATGCCAGTAATTTTTGTCTCTACCAGATAAAAATTTGGATTTATTCATATACCACTTTTTGACTTCATCCAAATCGAATTGAAAATTTGATTAGATAGAAAATAGAAAAGGGTATTTTTGCATTCACGAAAGAGAATAATTTCTTTGTATATATATATAAAAAAAAGATTCTGCGGATTTCCTCCTAGATCCCGTTGAATGGATATGAATACGTTATTAAATCAAGTATCATGTACTAGAATGTAACAGGATATATGTATATTTTTTTGGTTTTTATCTACTAGATATCTCGCATATTATCTGATTAGATAGGAAATATATCATTAGATAATTCTGAATCGCGGATACATATGTATCCTTGACATACTGAATCGACTGCCATTATTGGTATCAAACCAATAACGATTCATACAAGCTAAATCTTCTAATCGGTAATTGGGCCAAAGAAATAATTTGAATTTAGTGAATTTATTTGTATCTGTATTAAGGTGCTTATTCAAAAATTGTCTGTAGTTTTTTATCTTGTTTTCATTGCAAAATGCTGGATTTCTATCCACAACATTCCAATTACAGGAATTGAAACAAATTAGAATTCTTAATTCTCTACGACGTCTGGGAGATAGAATATTTTCAGGAACAAAAAAATCATAATGATTTTTGTCTCCATTCGCAAGCATATTGTTATATCGTCCAATGTATCTATCGAAACTTTTCTTATCAACATATCTTTTTTTTAGGTATTTTCCATTAGTTTGGTTCTTATTGATCAATGAAATACCTATGGTTTGATATATAATCAATTTTACACCCCTTTCTAGAAATAGACGAATTGGTTCGATAATCAATATTCCTTTTTTTATTAGTTCTGTAAGAGCTAGATCCTTTTGAATCAGCATCACATCCAGACACATCTCTCCTCTTTGAATCGAGGATATAACAATTTCCTTTGTATTTATTAGTCTAAGTAAGAGACAATATACCTTGATATTATCGATCATTCTTTGATTCAAGGAGTCATCCCATCTTAATTGAAAAAGGAAATATTTTTTCAAGAAAAAATAGAGTTCTGCTTCCTTATTGCTTTTGGATTGTTTTTTATTTTTATGTTTTTTAATTTCTGATTTCGTATGATTCTCTTCAACATCTTTTTTTTTTTTTTGTTTTCGTAGATCTGATCTAAGATCTCCTTGGCCTTGTTGTTCATTTTTTTCTTGGTTGGAATTTTCAAATTCAAGATATTCTTTTTGATTAGATGATATATGAGGATTCTTTTTTTGATTTAAGTTAATGTTATTAGATTGACTAAGATTTTCATAGAAATACAAATTAAAAAAAAGTAATTGAATTGGTATGATCTGTGGTTTAATTTTATACGCATTAAAAAGTAGCCCAAATTCTGGGAAGAACCAAGGTTCTGGATTTGATATCTTATGATATAATCTTTCTTCATTCATTCCTATCCAATCAAAAACAAAAAGTTTTTTTTTTGCAAGTTTTTGATAATTATTAGTTTCAGTCTTAAGATTTTTATTAATCTTGGTGTCGATATGCGCATTGATCCAAGCTTCAATATCAATATTTTTTCTAATAGGAAAACAAAGAATTCTAGAATCAAAATATTTTCTATTCATATTTTGATCCATATCAACAATATATCCTTCCTCTAGGTAATCATTAATAACTATAGTTATTAATATATAATATGATTCGGCTTTCATTGTGTATAAATTATATGGAATTTCTTGGTTCCCATTTACTTGTAATGTAGATTCATAAATATATGAGTCCTCTCTATTCTCATAATTCATATATTCATGTGATAAAAGATCATATCTGTAGTGTTTTTTCAATTTTTCTTTTTGACTCGTTAATAAATCCACTGCATCATAATTATGATTTTGTTTCATGTAATGAATTAATTGGTCTTTTTCTTTTTTATATGAATCCAATTTTATTGAGTCTTTATCTTTATTTTGAATTATATAATGTTTATTGACTTTATTTCCCCATTTTTGGGGTACTAATCGAAACCATTTCGTCTGAGATAATTTGTATTGATAATGATCTCTTAACCAGTTTTTCCATTCATTTATTTCAGACTTATGAATTTTCTTGTACCTTGATTTGGTATCAAATATTTCTTGTGTCATACAATAATTCTTAATTGTATCCCTAAGAAATGGATAAGTTCTGTTATAGTGAAGTACAGATCTCAAGTGATACTTGTTAAATAGTTGGGTTTGTGATAATATGTAAAATACATATGCTTGAGACAAGGAGGATAAGTTGTAATAAATATTTGAATTATTACTAATTTCAGTAATAAGAGTAGTACTATTAATACTATTAGAAAAGGACTTTTTCAGAGTCGAAATAAAGTTCATTGTATTTTGATTTGTTTCATCGTTGTAAATGGTAGATTTATTCCAATTTTTTTTTTTTGATTCAAAGAAAAGTTGTATATTGATACTGAAAATATGGAAGATATTTATGTATATTTTTTCGATGAAAGATTTCATAAAATAATCTGATTTACGTAATAATCGAATATATTGTCTTTTGAGTATCCGAAAAATATTTTTACACGATTCCAATCTTTTACCATCACAAATTATAGCCATTTTTTTATTGTCTTTTGTGATTTGTTCTATTTGATTCCTTGTTGTGAGTGTCTTATCGGCAAGATCTTTCATTTTTTTTTCTATGAGTGAATAACTTGTCCAATTCATAGATCGAATTTGAATACTCGATTCACGAGTAATCTTATTAGGAGTTTTGTCATTTTTTTTCTTTTCATGTGGTTCATATACTTTTACTTTACTCAATTTAAATAAGAAAATTGGGTTTCCTTTTTCAAATTCTTTCATTATTTGTTTTCGAATTAGAACTATTGGGAGGATCCATCCCGTTTTTTCTTTCCTAACTTTCAGAAACCATTTTTTTCTTTCTTTGAAAACTCTTAAAACTCGAAAAAATTTCTTTTTTACTTTTCGAATTTTTTTTTCGAGTTCCTTATAAATAGGTTCAAAAAAAGAAGATTGTTTTCGGGGAGAACCGAAGGGAAGCTCTGCTTCCATTCCCCAGATTGTTAAAAAACAAAAAATTTCTTTTTTTCTTTTTTTTTTCGTTAGATTAGATTGTACCTTAGGCTTTCGCCAAGGTTTCAGACAGAAAGGAAATAGAATCTTTATCTGAATACCGTCTGTTAACCAATCCTTTGGAAATTCTGTTTCTGATAATTGAACACCATTATAGGTACATTTAACATGCATTTCCCTATTCCATTCTTTCAAATCCTCGTCCCACTCGGGGAATTGTAATAATAATATACGACCGATATTTTTAGCTATTATCAATGAGGGCAATATAATGTATTTTCTAAGAAAAGATTGCGTTATTAACATTGAACCCCTTATTGCTTGAGCAAATAGAATGGTATCCCAAGTTTCGGATATTGCTATCCGTATCCGTTTATTTTCCTCTTTCTTTTCCTTGTATTTTTTCCCCTTTTCTTTTGTCTCTTCTTCACATTCGGAAATTCTCAATTCTGGTTCTCTTCTCAGCCAATTCCTAAAAATTTTCTTTCTCATTTCAGATATATCAAAAAAAGAGAAAAAAAATGTTTTGTCTATTCGATCCAAAAAAAGTGCAGAATGCATATTTGCTTGAAACATTTCCCAAGTAACTATTTTACGTCTTTGAGCACGCATGGATCCTTTGATTATATCCCGACGAAAATCAGATTGTTGTGAGTAACGTATCAAAGCTACTTCTTCCACTTCATCATTATTACTAATACTATTATTAGTAGTAATAGAATTGGTATTTTGATCGTTATCAGTATAAATTACCACACGTTTGGCTTTTCTTGAACGAAGCCCGGGATCTTCCGTTGATTCTTCTTCATTTTCGTCCTCTTCTTCTAAACCATTGGTCAATTTATATGACCATCGAGGAACCTTTTTCAAAATTTCTTCTATTCCAATGGATTTATTTTTAATTGTTGTTTCATCGTTGAGATCAGTTGTAATTCCATCAATTCGAAATTTTAAAGGTTTTGCTTGACTTTCTAAATCAATCGTTTTTTGTTCTGCTAATAAAGACAACAAAGAAAATTTTTTCAAATTAAAACTGTGTGTGGGTTCAAAAGAAAATTTCCCTATTGATATTGAGGATAAAGAATTTCCAATAAAATTCAATACCGATTCCCCATCAAGTAAATTTTTTTGATGTTCAAATTTTTTGGAATCATTATATATATAAAGTATATCATGAATCTTATTTATCCAAAACGTTTCTATGGCATCCTCCGTTGTTCTATTTCTATTGCTGATTAAATCATTCTTTGAATATAATTTTTTTATTGTTCTGCGATATGGTCCATTCAAAAGAGGATCATATGTTTTGTGCAAGCATTTTTGTTCATTTTCATCATTGTATAATCTGGTCCTTTTTTCGAGCATATCTATAACAAGAGATCTCTTTTCTTTTTCTAGAACTTTTATTCGACTTAGTAATTCATTATTCATGTTGTACTTTTTTTGTTCATTGGTATAAACCCAATAATTATACAGGCCCTCACGGGATAGTTTTTCTGTCATGTACAAAAAAATTTTCCGTTCTATCATTTCCGAAAAAGTGGATAAACTGA